GTTAATGTAGCTTAAAGTCAAAGCAAGGCACTGAAAATGCCTAGATGAGTACACTAACTCCATAAACACATAGGTTTGGTCCCAGCCTTCCTGTTAACTTTCAATAGACTTACACATGCAAGCATCCACGCCCCGGTGAGTAACGCCCTCCAAATCAATCGGACTAAGAGGAGCAGGTATCAAGCACACACCCCGTAGCTCATAACGCCTTGCACAACCACACCCCCACGGGAGACAGCAGTGACAAAAATTAAGCCATAAACGAAAGTTTGACTAAGCCATATTGACTAGGGTTGGTAAATCTCGTGCCAGCCACCGCGGTCATACGATTAACCCAAGCTAACAGGAATACGGCGTAAAACGTGTTAAAGCACCACATCAAATAGAGTTAAATTCTAATTAAGCTGTAGAAAGCCATAATTACAACAAAAATAAATGACGAAAGTAACCCTATGACAGCTGATACACTATAGCTAAGACCCAAACTGGGATTAGATACCCCACTATGCTTAGCCCTAAACATAAATAATTATGAAAACAAAATTATTCGCCAGAGTACTATCGGCAACAGCCCAAAACTCAAGGGACTTGGCGGTGCTTTATACCCACCTAGAGGAGCCTGTTCTATAATCGATGAACCCCGATAAACCTCACCAATCCTTGCTAATCCAGTCTATATACCGCCATCTTCAGCAAACCCTAAAAAAGGAACAAAAGTAAGCTCAATCATAACACATAAAGACGTTAGGTCAAGGTGTAACCTATGGAATGGAAAGAAATGGGCTACATTTTCTATTTCTAGAAAATTCACATACGAAAGCCATTATGAAACTAATGACCAAAGGAGGATTTAGTAGTAAACTAAGAATAGAGTGCTTAGTTGAACCAGGCCATGAAGCACGCACACACCGCCCGTCACCCTCCTCAAGTGAATAAGATGCACTTAAACCTATTTATCGCGCACCGGCCCTATGAGAGGAGATAAGTCGTAACAAGGTAAGCATACTGGAAAGTGTGCTTGGACAAATCAAGATGTAGCTTAATTAAAGCATCTAATTTACACCTAGAAGATTTCACATGTTATGAACATCTTGAACTATATCTAGCCCAAAATCCCACCCCAAACTAAACAACCAAAACAAACTAAAACAAAACATTTACCCTAATTAAAAGTATAGGAGATAGAAATTTTAACACGGCGCTATAGAGAAAGTACCGTAAGGGAACGATGAAAGAAAAAATTAAAGTACAAAAAAGCAAAGATTAACCCTTGTACCTTTTGCATAATGAGTTAACGAGCAAAAACTTAGCAAAACGAATTTCAGCTAAGTACCCCGAAACCAGACGAGCTACTCATGAACAGTTTATTAGAACCAACTCATCTATGTGGCAAAATAGTGAGAAGATTTGTGAGTAGGGGTGACACGCCTAACGAGCCTGGTGATAGCTGGTTGTCCAGAAAATGAATCTTAGTTCAGCTTTAAAGATACCAAAAATATAGATAAATTTACTGTATCTTTAAAAGTTAGTCTAAAAAGGTACAGCCTTTTAGAAACGGATACAACCTTGACTAGAGAGTAAGCCCTAATAACATCATAGTAGGCCTAAAAGCAGCCATCAATTAAGAAAGCGTTAAAGCTCAACAATAAAATTTATATTAATCCCAAAAATGGATAACTAACTCCTAGCCCTAATACTGGACCATTCTATTATTAAATAGAAGCAATAATGTTAACATGAGTAACAAGAAATATTTTCTCCTCGCACAAGTTTAAGCCAGTATCTGATAATATCCTGACTGTTAACAGCAAATAAAAATAACCCAACAATAAATAATTTATTAATTGTACTGTTAACCCAACACAGGAGTGCGCCCAGGAAAGATTAAAAGAAGTAAAAGGAACTCGGCAAACACAAACTCCGCCTGTTTACCAAAAACATCACCTCTAGCATCCCCAGTATTAGAGGCACTGCCTGCCCAGTGACTAGACGTTAAACGGCCGCGGTATCCTGACCGTGCAAAGGTAGCATAATCATTTGTTCTCTAAATAAGGACTTGTATGAATGGCAACACGAGAGTTTTACTGTCTCTTACTTCCAATCAGTGAAATTGACTTCCCCGTGAAGAGGCGGGGATAAACTAACAAGACGAGAAGACCCTATGGAGCTTTAACTAACTAACCCAAAGAAAACACACTCAACCACCAAGGGATAACAATACTCTTTATGGGCTAGCAGTTTTGGTTGGGGCGACCTCGGAGAATAAAAAATCCTCCGAGCGATTCTAAAGGCTAGACTTACAAGTCAAACCAAATTATCGCTTATTGATCCAAAAATTTGATCAACGGAACAAGTTACCCTAGGGATAACAGCGCAATCCTATTCAAGAGTCCATATCGACAATAGGGTTTACGACCTCGATGTTGGATCAGGACACCCCGATGGTGCAACCGCTATCAAAGGTTCGTTTGTTCAACGATTAAAGTCCTACGTGATCTGAGTTCAGACCGGAGTAATCCAGGTCGGTTTCTATCTGTTGTGTATTTCTCCCAGTACGAAAGGACAAGAGAAATAAGGCCAACTTCAATAAAGCGCCTTAAACCAATTAATGACCTTATCTCAATTAATTCCACAAACAAACCCTGCCCTAGAAAAGGGCTTAGTTAAGGTGGCAGAGCCCGGTAATTGCGTAAAACTTAAACCTTTATACTCAGAGATTCAAATTCTCTCCTTAACAATATGCTTATAATTAATATCTTAATACTTATCATTCCTATCCTCCTAGCTGTAGCCTTTCTTACCCTAGTCGAACGAAAAGTCCTGGGCTACATACAACTCCGAAAAGGTCCAAACATCGTAGGACCATATGGCCTTCTTCAACCCATCGCCGATGCAATCAAACTTTTCATTAAAGAACCCCTACGACCCGCCACATCCTCAACATCAATATTTATCTTAGCACCCATCCTAGCCCTAAGTCTAGCCCTAACCATATGAATTCCCCTACCCATACCTCACCCCCTCATCAACATAAACTTAGGAGTCCTCTTCATATTAGCAATATCGAGCTTAGCTGTATATTCAATCCTCTGATCAGGCTGAGCCTCTAACTCAAAATATGCCCTCATCGGAGCCTTACGAGCAGTAGCACAAACAATTTCGTACGAAGTAACACTAGCGATCATTCTACTATCAGTTTTACTAATAAACGGATCCTTCACCCTCTCCACACTAATCATTACACAAGAACAGATGTGACTAATTTTCCCAACATGACCCCTAGCAATAATATGGTTTGTCTCAACACTAGCAGAGACAAACCGAGCACCATTTGACCTCACCGAAGGAGAATCTGAGCTAGTATCAGGCTTTAACGTAGAATATGCCGCAGGACCATTTGCCCTATTCTTCATAGCAGAGTACGCAAACATCATCATAATAAATATTTTCACAACAACCCTCTTCCTAGGAGCATTTCACAACCCGTATGTACCAGAACTCTACACAATTAATTTTACCATTAAATCCCTGTTACTTACAATTACCTTTCTATGAATCCGAGCATCCTATCCTCGATTCCGTTACGACCAACTAATACACTTATTATGAAAAAATTTCCTTCCACTAACACTAGCCCTATGCATATGACACGTATCATTACCCATCCTCCTATCAAGCATCCCTCCACAAACATAAGAAATATGTCTGACAAAAGAATTACTTTGATAGAGTAAATAATAGAGGTTTAAGTCCTCTTATTTCTAGAATTATAGGAATTGAACCTACTCCTAAGAATCCAAAACTCTTCGTGCTCCCAAATACACCAAATTCTAATAGTAAGGTCAGCTAATTAAGCTATCGGGCCCATACCCCGAAAATGTTGGTTTATATCCTTCCCGTACTAATAAACCCAATCATCTTTATTATTATTCTAACAACCATTATACTTGGAACCATTATTGTTATAACCAGCTCCCACTGACTACTTACCTGAATCGGATTTGAAATAAATATACTTGCCATCATTCCCATTATAATAAAAAAACATAACCCACGAGCTACAGAAGCATCGACCAAATATTTCCTAACTCAATCAACAGCCTCAATACTAATAATAATAGCCATTATTATTAACTTAATATTCTCAGGCCAATGAACTGTAATAAAACTATTTAACCCAACAGCCTCCATACTCATAACTATAGCTCTCACTATAAAACTAGGAATAGCTCCATTCCATTTCTGAGTTCCAGAAGTAACACAAGGCATTCCCTTATCCTCAGGCTTAATCCTATTAACATGACAAAAACTAGCACCCATATCAGTACTGTATCAAATTCTCCCATCCATTAACCTAAACCTAATCTTAACCCTATCAATCCTATCCATTATAATTGGAGGCTGAGGAGGGCTAAACCAAACCCAACTACGAAAAATCATGGCCTATTCATCAATCGCCCACATAGGCTGAATAACAGCAGTCCTACTATATAATCCAACCATAACATTACTGAACCTAATTATATACATTATCATAACCTCCACCATATTTACACTATTTATAGCCAACTCAACCACAACCACCCTATCACTATCACGCACATGAAACAAAACACCCATTATAACAGTTCTAATCCTCATCACCCTCCTGTCAATAGGAGGGCTCCCTCCACTATCCGGATTTATACCAAAATGAATAATTATTCAAGAAATGACAAAAAACAAAAGTATTATTTTACCCACCCTCATGGCAATCACAGCATTACTAAACCTATACTTCTACATACGACTCACATACTCCACCACACTCACAATATTTCCCTCCACAAACAATATAAAAATAAAATGACAATTCTCAACTACAAAACGAATAACCCTCTTACCAACAATAACTGTACTATCCACTATACTGCTACCACTTACACCAATCCTCTCAATCTTAGAATAGGAATTTAGGTTAAACAGACCAAGAGCCTTCAAAGCCCTAAGCAAGTACAATTTACTTAATTCCTGATAAGGACTGCAAGATCATATCTTACATCAATTGAATGCAAATCAACCACTTTAATTAAGCTAAATCCTCACTAGATTGGTGGGCTCCACCCCCACGAAACTTTAGTTAACAGCTAAATACCCTAGACAACTGGCTTCAATCTACTTCTCCCGCCGCAAAGAAAAAAAGGCGGGAGAAGCCCCGGCAGAATTGAAGCTGCTTCTTTGAATTTGCAATTCAATATGTTTTATTCACTACAAGGCCTGGTAAAAAGAGGAATTAAACCTCTGTTCTTAGATTTACAGTCTATTGCTTTACTCAGCCATTTTACCTATGTTCACCAACCGCTGACTATTTTCAACTAACCACAAAGACATTGGTACCCTTTATCTTCTATTTGGCGCATGGGCTGGCATAGTAGGGACTGCCCTGAGCCTATTAATTCGCGCTGAACTAGGCCAACCCGGAACTCTACTTGGAGATGACCAAATCTACAATGTAGTTGTAACCGCACATGCATTCGTAATAATCTTTTTTATAGTAATACCTATTATGATCGGAGGCTTTGGTAATTGACTGGTTCCTTTAATAATTGGGGCCCCTGATATAGCATTTCCCCGGATAAATAACATAAGTTTTTGACTCCTCCCCCCTTCCTTCCTATTACTAATAGCATCCTCTATGGTCGAAGCCGGAGCAGGGACAGGTTGAACCGTATATCCCCCTCTAGCAGGCAACCTAGCCCATGCAGGAGCCTCAGTTGACCTGACCATTTTCTCTCTGCACCTAGCAGGTGTCTCCTCAATTTTAGGAGCCATCAATTTTATTACAACTATCATTAATATAAAACCTCCTGCAATATCACAATACCAAACCCCCCTATTCGTGTGATCCGTACTAATCACTGCCGTACTACTCCTCCTTTCACTTCCTGTATTAGCAGCTGGCATTACAATACTGTTAACAGACCGAAACCTGAACACAACCTTCTTCGACCCAGCAGGAGGGGGAGACCCTATTCTATACCAACACTTATTTTGATTCTTTGGACACCCTGAAGTATATATTCTTATTTTACCCGGATTTGGAATAATTTCCCACATTGTAACTTATTATTCAGGAAAAAAAGAACCATTCGGGTACATAGGAATAGTGTGAGCTATAATATCAATTGGGTTCTTGGGGTTTATTGTATGAGCCCACCACATATTCACAGTCGGAATAGACGTCGATACACGAGCCTACTTCACATCAGCTACTATAATTATTGCCATCCCAACAGGAGTAAAAGTTTTTAGTTGACTAGCAACACTCCACGGAGGCAATATTAAATGATCCCCCGCTATAATATGAGCCCTGGGCTTTATTTTCCTTTTTACAGTTGGAGGCCTAACTGGAATCGTCCTAGCTAATTCCTCCCTCGACATCGTCCTCCATGACACATATTATGTAGTCGCACATTTTCACTATGTACTATCAATAGGAGCTGTATTCGCTATCATGGGAGGGTTCGTACACTGATTCCCCTTATTCTCAGGCTACACTCTTAATGATACATGAACCAAAATCCACTTTGCAATTATATTTGTAGGCGTTAACATAACTTTCTTCCCACAACATTTCCTAGGACTATCCGGCATACCACGACGATATTCTGATTATCCAGATGCATATACAATATGAAATACCATTTCATCTATAGGCTCATTTATTTCACTGACAGCAGTAATACTAATAGTTTTTATCATCTGAGAAGCATTCGCATCCAAACGAGAAGTCCTGACTGTAGACCTAACCACAACAAATCTAGAGTGATTAAACGGATGCCCCCCACCATATCACACATTTGAAGAACCCACATATGTTAACCTAAAATAAGAAAGGAAGGAATCGAACCCCCTGAGATTGGTTTCAAGCCAACACCATAACCACTATGTCTCTCTCAATAAACGAGATGTTAGTAAAACATTACATAATCTTGTCAAGATTAAATTACAGGTGAAAATCCCGTACATCTCATATGGCATACCCCATACAGCTAGGCTTTCAAGATGCAACATCACCCATCATAGAAGAACTACTACATTTTCATGACCACACACTAATAATTGTTTTTCTAATTAGCTCATTAGTTCTTTACATCATTGCACTAATATTAACAACAAAATTAACCCATGTTAGCACCATAGACGCACAAGAAGTAGAAACAATCTGAACCATTATACCAGCCATCATTCTAATCACAATTGCCCTACCATCCCTACGAATCCTGTACATAATAGACGAGATCAACAATCCATCTCTTACAGTAAAAACCATAGGACATCAATGGTACTGAAGCTATGAATATACAGACTATGAAGACCTAACCTTTGATTCCTACATAATTCCAACATCAGAATTAAAGCCAGGAGAACTTCGACTGCTGGAAGTAGACAACCGAGTTGTACTACCCATAGAGATAACAATTCGAATATTAATTTCCTCTGAAGATGTCCTCCACTCATGAGCAGTACCTTCCCTAGGACTAAAAACAGACGCAGTCCCAGGTCGTTTAAATCAAACAACTCTCATGTCAACTCGTCCAGGCCTATTTTATGGTCAATGCTCAGAAATTTGCGGATCTAACCACAGCTTTATACCAATTGTCCTTGAACTAGTTCCACTAAAATATTTTGAAAAATGATCTGCATCAATACTGTAGAATCATCAAGAAGCTACATCAGCGTTAACCTTTTAAGTTAAAGACTGAGAGCATACTTCTCTCCTTGATGACATGCCACAACTAGACACATCAACGTGACTCATGATAATCATATCAATATTCCTAACTCTCTTTATTATCTTTCAATTAAAAATCTCAAAACACAATTTCCATTATAACCCGGAACTAACAACAACAAAAACACCAAAACAAAACAGCCCTTGAGAAACAACATGAACGAAAATTTATTTACCTCTTTCGTTACCCCTGTAATACTAGGCCTTCCCCTTGTTACCTTTATTGTCCTATTTCCTAGCCTATTATTTCCCACATCAAACCGGTTGATTAGTAACCGCCTCATCTCCCTCCAACAATGAATACTTCAACTCGTGTCAAAACAAATGATAAGTATTCACAACATTAAAGGACAAACATGGACATTAATACTAATGTCCCTAATTTTATTCATTGGGTCTACAAATTTATTGGGCCTATTACCCCACTCATTTACACCAACAACACAACTATCAATAAACTTAGGCATGGCTATTCCCCTATGAGCAGGGACCGTAATTACAGGCTTTCGCAACAAGACCAAAGCATCACTTGCCCACCTTCTACCACAAGGAACACCAACTCCACTAATCCCAATGCTAGTAATTATCGAAACCATCAGCCTCTTCATCCAACCAATAGCCCTTGCCGTACGACTAACAGCCAATATCACAGCAGGACATTTATTAATTCACTTAATTGGAGGAGCCACTTTTGCACTAATAAATATTAATATCACAGCAGCATCCATTACATTCATTGTCCTAGTCCTACTGACAATCCTAGAATTCGCAGTAGCTATAATTCAAGCCTACGTATTTACCCTTTTAGTTAGCTTATACCTGCATGATAACACATAATGACACACCAAACCCATGCTTATCACATAGTAAATCCAAGCCCCTGACCCCTCACAGGTGCACTATCCGCCCTCTTAATAACATCCGGCCTCACCATATGATTTCACTTTAACTCAATGACTCTGCTGACCCTAGGCCTAACGACAAATATACTTACAATATATCAATGATGACGAGACATTATCCGAGAAAGTACTTACCAAGGCCACCACACCCCAACCGTCCAAAAAGGCCTTCGCTACGGAATAATTCTTTTCATTATCTCCGAAGTCCTATTCTTTACTGGGTTTTTCTGAGCTTTTTACCACTCAAGCCTTGCCCCTACACCCGAACTAGGCGGCTGCTGACCCCCAACAGGCATCCACCCACTTAACCCCCTAGAAGTTCCACTACTCAACACCTCCGTTCTTCTAGCCTCAGGAGTCTCTATTACCTGAGCCCACCACAGCCTTATAGAAGGAAACCGCAACCACACATTACAAGCCCTGTTTATCACCATCACACTAGGTGTATACTTTACCCTACTACAAGCCTCAGAATATTATGAAGCACCCTTTACCATCTCAGACGGAGTCTATGGCTCAACCTTCTTTGTAGCCACAGGATTCCATGGCCTCCACGTCATTATTGGATCCACTTTCCTAATTGTTTGTTTTTTCCGCCAACTAAAATTTCACTTCACCTCTAGCCACCATTTCGGTTTCGAGGCCGCTGCCTGATACTGACATTTCGTAGACGTAGTATGACTTTTCCTCTACATTTCCATCTACTGATGAGGTTCATGTTCTTTTAGTATTAATCAGTACAACTGACTTCCAATCAGTTAGTTTCGGGCTAGACCGAAAAAGAACAATAAATCTAATAATTACTCTTCTTACTAACTTTACACTAGCTACATTACTCGTAACCATTGCATTCTGACTCCCTCAACTAAACGCATACTCGGAAAAAACAAGCCCATATGAATGCGGATTTGACCCTATAGGATCTGCCCGCCTTCCCTTCTCCATGAAATTCTTCCTAGTCGCCATCACATTTCTTCTCTTCGACCTAGAAATTGCACTGCTTCTTCCACTACCATGAGCCTCACAAACGACTAACCTAAGCACCATGCTCACTATAGCCCTCCTCCTAATTTTTCTACTAGCCGTAAGCCTAGCCTACGAATGAACCCAAAAAGGACTGGAGTGAACCGAATATGGTATTTAGTTTAAAACAAAATAAATGATTTCGACTCATTAGATTATGATTAAACTCATAATTACCAAATGTCCCTCGTATACATAAATATCATGATAGCATTTGCAACATCTCTTGCAGGACTATTAATATACCGATCCCACCTAATATCCTCTCTTCTATGCCTAGAAGGAATAATATTATCTCTATTTGTTATAGCCACCCTAACAATCCTAAATTCACACTTCACCTTAGCCAGCATAATGCCTATTATCTTACTGGTTTTCGCAGCCTGTGAAGCAGCACTAGGCCTATCTTTGCTAGTAATGGTATCAAACACATATGGTACTGACTATGTCCAAAACCTTAACTTACTACAATGCTAAAATACATTATCCCCACAATAATACTCATACCCCTAACCTGACTGTCAAAAAACAACACGGTCTGAATTAATCCTACGCTACACAGCTTATTAATTAGCCTTACAAGCCTACTCCTTATAAATCAATTTGGCGATAACAGTCTTAACTTTTCATTAACTTTCTTCTCCGACTCATTATCTACCCCATTACTAATTTTAACCATATGACTTCTCCCCTTAATACTCATAGCAAGTCAACATCACCTATCAAAAGAAAGCCTAGCCCGAAAAAAGCTATTTATCTCAATACTAATTTTACTACAACTTCTCCTAATTATAACATTCACTGCTACAGAACTAATCTTCTTTTATATTATATTTGAAGCAACACTAATCCCTACACTTATTATTATTACTCGATGGGGAAATCAAACAGAACGCCTAAATGCCGGCCTCTACTTTTTATTTTATACACTAGCAGGATCCCTGCCCTTACTGGTTGCACTAATTTACATTCAAAACGTAATTGGATCCCTAAACTTCCTAATCCTTCAATACTGGGCACAACCAATACCTAGCTCCTGATCCAACATTTTCATATGGCTAGCATGCATAATAGCCTTCATAGTAAAAATACCACTATACGGACTTCACCTCTGACTACCCAAAGCCCATGTAGAAGCCCCCATTGCAGGCTCCATAGTCCTTGCAGCGGTCCTACTAAAACTAGGAGGATATGGAATAATACGAATTACACTGCTCCTAAACCCAACAACTGACTTCATATCATACCCATTCATTTTATTATCACTATGAGGCATAATTATAACCAGCTCAATTTGCCTTCGCCAAACTGACCTAAAATCACTTATCGCATATTCTTCCATTAGCCACATAGCACTTGTCATCGTAGCCATCCTAATCCAAACACCCTGAAGCTACATAGGAGCCACCGCCCTAATAATCGCCCATGGACTTACATCCTCCATACTTTTCTGCCTAGCAAATTCTAACTATGAACGAATCCACAGCCGTACAATAATTTTAGCTCGTGGCCTACAAACACTCCTTCCACTAATGGCCACCTGATGACTCCTAGCAAGCCTAACTAACCTAGCTCTACCTCCCACAATTAATCTAATTGGAGAACTGTTTGTGATAATATCAACCTTCTCATGATCTAATATCACAATTATCCTAATAGGACTTAACATGGTAATTACTGCCTTATACTCCCTCTACATATTAATCACAACACAACGAGGCAAACATACCCATCACATTAATAACATCTTACCCTCTTTCACACGAGAAAACGCACTCATAGCACTGCATATATTACCACTACTACTTCTATCCCTAAACCCAAAAGTTATCCTAGGCCCCCTATACTGTAAATATAGTTTAAAAAAACATTAGACTGTGAATCTAACAATAGAAGCCTACCACCTTCTTATTTACCGAAAAAGTATGCAAGAACTGCTAATTCTATGCCCCCATGCCTAACAGCATGGCTTTTTCAGACTTTTAAAGGATGGCAGTTATCCATTGGTCTTAGGAACCAAAAAATTGGTGCAACTCCAAATAAAAGTAATCAACCTATTCTCCTCCTTCACATTAATAACTTTGGTCCTACTGACCACACCTATTATAGCCATCAACCTCAACACCTGTAAATACTCTAATTACCCTCTCTACGTAAAAACAACCATCTCATATGCCTTCATCATTAGCATAATTCCCACAATAATATTTATCCACACAGGACAAGAAACAGTTATTTCGAACTGACACTGACTAACTATTCAAACCCTCAAACTATCTCTCAGCTTCAAAATAGACTACTTCTCAATAATGTTTGTCCCAGTAGCATTATTCGTTACATGATCCATCATAGAATTCTCAATATGATATATACACTCAGATCCCAATATCAACCAATTTTTCAAATATTTACTTCTATTTCTTATCACAATACTTATCCTCGTCACTGCAAACAACCTCTTCCAACTATTTATTGGCTGAGAAGGAGTAGGAATTATATCATTTTTACTAATTGGATGATGGTATGGACGAACAGACGCAAACACAGCAGCCCTACAAGCAATTCTGTACAACCGCATTGGCGACATCGGATTTATCCTAGCAATAGCATGATTCTTAACTAACCTTAATACTTGGGACCTTCAACAGATCTTTATACTAAAACCAGACAACTCAAATTTACCCCTAATAGGCCTAACATTAGCCGCAGCCGGAAAATCCGCACAATTTGGCCTACACCCATGACTACCCTCCGCAATAGAAGGCCCAACTCCTGTATCAGCATTACTCCACTCAAGTACAATAGTAGTAGCAGGCATTTTTCTACTAATCCGCTTCTACCCATTAACAGAAAACAATGAGTTTGCCCAATCTATTATATTATGCCTAGGAGCTATCACCACACTATTCACAGCAATATGTGCCCTTACCCAAAATGATATTAAAAAAATTATTGCCTTCTCCACATCCAGTCAACTCGGCCTAATAATAGTGACAATCGGGATCAACCAACCCTATCTAGCGTTTCTCCATATCTGCACCCACGCCTTTTTCAAAGCCATGTTATTCATGTGCTCCGGTTCCATCATCCATAGCCTAAATGACGAGCAAGACATCCGAAAAATAGGAGGCCTACTCAAAGCAATACCATTTACCACAACAGCCCTTATCATTGGCAGTCTAGCACTAACAGGAATACCTTTCCTCACTGGATTCTATTCCAAAGACCTAATCATTGAATCTGCCAATACGTCGTATACCAACGCCTGAGCCCTCTTAATAACACTCATCGCCACCTCCTTTACAGCCATCTACAGCACCCGTATTATCTTTTTCACACTCCTGGGACAACCCCGATTCCCAACTCTCATTACTATTAATGAAAATAATCCACTCCTAATCAATTCAATTAAACGCCTACTAATCGGAAGCCTTTTCGCAGGATTCATTATTTCTAATAGCATCCCCCCAACAACAATTCCTCAAATAACTATACCCTACTATCTAAAAATAACTGCCCTAGCAATCACAACCCTAGGCTTTATTCTAGCACTAGAAACCAGTAACATAACCCACAACTTAAAATTTAACTACCCATCAAACATTTTTAAATTCTCCAACCTACTAGGATATTATCCCACAATTATACACCGCCTAGTCCCCTACACAAACCTAACAATAAGCCAAAAATTAGCATCCTCCCTTCTAGACCTTACCTGATTAGAAAATATCTTACCAAAAACCATCTCAACAACCCAAGTAAAAATAGCCACCATAGTCACAAACCAAAAAGGCCTAGTTAAACTGTATTTCCTATCTTTCCTAATTACAATTCTCATCAGTATAATCCTATTTAATTTCCACGAGTAATTTCCATAATCACTACAACACCAATTAATAAGGACCAACCAGTGACAATAACCAATCAAGTGCCATAGCTGTACAAAGCAGCAATCCCCATAGCTTCCTCACTAAAAAACCCAGAATCCCCTGTATCATAAATAACCCAATCCCCTATTCCATTAAACTTGAACACAACCTCCACCTCCTCATCCTTCAATACATAATAAACTATAAGAAACTCCATCAACAAGCCAGTAATAAATGCCCCTAAAACAACCTTGCTAGAAACTCAAATTTCAGGATACTGTTCAGTAGCCATAGCAGTTGTATAACCAAAAACCACCATTATACCCCCCAAATAGATTAAAAAAACCATTAAACCTAAAAAAGACCCACCAAAATTTAACACAATACCACATCCAACTCCACCACTCACAATTAACCCTAACCCCCCATAAATAGGCGAAGGCTTTGAAGAAAAACCCACAAAACCTAACACAAAAATAATACTTAAAATAAACACAATGTATGTTATCATTATTCTCACATGGAATCTAACCATGACCAATGATATGAAAAACCATCGTTGTTATTCAACTACAAGAACATTAATGACCAACATTCGAAAAACTCACCCACTAATAAAAATTGTAAATAACGCATTCATTGACCTCCCAACCCCATCAAACATCTCATCATGATGGAACTTCGGCTCCCTCCTGGGCATCTGCCTAATTCTACAAATCCTAACAGGCCTATTCCTAGCAATACATTATACATCCGACACAACAACAGCATTCTCTTCTGTAACACATATTTGCCGAGATGTAAACTATGGCTGAATTATCCGATACATGCACGCAAACGGGGCATCAATATTTTTCATCTGCCTATTCATACACGTAGGACGAGGCTTATACTATGGATCATACACTTTCTTAGAAACATGAAATATTGGAGTAATTCTCCTACTCACAACAATAGCTACAGCATTCATAGGTTATGTCTTACCATGGGGACAAATATCATTCTGAGGGGCCACGGTCATCACTAATCTCCTCTCAGCAATTCCATATATTGGCACAAACCTAGTCGAATGAATCTGAGGGGGATTCTCCGTAGACAAAGCCACCCTCACACGATTTTTTGCCTTCCACTTTATCCTCCCTTTTATCATTATAGCCCTCGCCATAGTACATCTACTCTTCCTCCACGAAACAGGATCTAACAACCCCACAGGAATTCCATCAGACTCAGACAAAATCCCATTTCACCCCTACTATACAATTAAAGATGTTCTAGGCGCCATACTACTAATCCTCATCCTCATGCTACTAGTGCTATTCACACCCGACCTACTTGGAGATCCAGACAACTATACCCCAGCAAATCCACTCAACACACCCCCTCACATTAAGCCCGAGTGATACTTCTTATTTGCATACGCAATCCTACGATCAATTCCCAATAAACTAGGTGGAGTCCTGGCCCTAGTCCTCTCAATCCTAATCTTAGCGCTCGTACCCTTCCTCCACACATCCAAACAACGAAGTATAATATTCCGACCAATCAGCCAATGTATGTTCTGAATCCTAGTGGCAGACTTACTAACACTCACATGAATTGGAGGACAACCAGTCGACCACCCCTACATCATTATTGGACAACTAGCATCTATCATATATTTCCTCATTATCCTAGTACTACTACCAGTAGCTAGCACCGTCGAAAATAACCTCCTGAAATGAAGACAAGTCTTTGTAGTACAATCAGTATACTGGTCTTGTAAACCAGAGAAGGAGAACAACCAACCTCCCCAAGACTTCAAGGAAGAAGCTATAGCTTCACTATCAACACCCAAAGCTGAAGTTCTATTTAAACTACTCCCTGAATACCACTAATATTGCTTATCAATATATCTCCAAAAATTTTAAGAGCCTCCCCAGTATTAAATTCACCAAAATTTTTAACAACACAACACTAACTTCCCACTCCACACGCAATAACATATTCGCGCAACATTAATGTCTTATAAATAGCACATGTACGCAGTACATGACTCTAGTCCGTCTGGATAGTACATAGGTATAATGTACCAAAGACATTATATGTATATAGTACATTAAATGATTTACCCCATGCATATAAGCATGTACATGAGCATTAATGTAATAAAGACATAGTATGTATTAAGTACATTAACCGATTTTCCCTCCGCATATAAGCAAGTACGGTAAGTCTCAACGATAGTACATGAGACATTTTAATGTTTATTCGTACATGGTACATTAAAGTCAAATCTGTTCTTGTCAACATGCGTATCCCCTCCATTAGATCACGAGCTTAATGACCATGCCGCGTGAAACCAGCAACCCGCTGGGCAGGGATCCCTCTTCTCGCTCCGGGCCCATTGACTGTGGGGGTAGCTATTTAATGAACTTTATCAGACATCTGGTTCTTTCTTCAGGGCCATCTCATCTAAAATCGCCCACACTTTCCTCTTAAATAAGACATCTCGATGGACTAATGACTAATCAGCCCATGCTCACACATAACTGTGCTGTCATACATTTGGTATTTTTAATTTTTGGGGGGATGCTTGGACTCAGCTATGGCCGTCAAAGGCCCCGACCCGGAGCATAAATTGTAGCTGGACTTAACTGCATCTTGAGCATCACCATAATGGTAGGCACGAGCATCATAATTAATGGTCACAGGACATATCACTTTATCATGTATCTCGTACTTCTCCTATTCTCTTCCCCCCCTCCTCCCTTTAATATTTACCCCCATTCTTAACACACTCATCCCTAGATATTAATTTAAATTTATTCCTCCCTCAATACTCAAATTAGCACTCTAGCCAAAGTAAACATATAGGTACCTGGGTCTTCCTCATAAAACACA